AAAAAAAAATGTGTTTTTTTTTTTTTTCATTTCTTTTAGGAGAAAAGAAATATTACTTTTCTTGATGCGAATTTGACACAATATAACAAATTACTTTTCTATTTACACTTCGAAAAAAAAAAAAATTGAAAACATGATTCCCTCATAAAATATCATATATAGTGAAGTGATACTCCGTTTTCTTACAAAAAACAAAAGATAATCATTTTTTTTTAATACCCACTCTTTATTTAGGTAATAATCCTGTTGATTGGATCTATATACTTATTTTGAGAGGCAAAAAAATAGTTAAATGATTTTTCATCGAATGACTATTCATCTATTTATTTTGATGGAAATAGCAGCAAGAAAGTTCTATGGAAAAATGGTGGTTCAATTCGATCTTATCCAATGTGGAATTAGGATACAGGTGTAGGCTAGGTAAATCAATGGATAGTTTCAATCCTTTTGAAAATACCAGTATAAGTGAAGACCCGATTCTAAATGATACAGATAAACACATCCATAGTTGGAGTAATAGTGACAACTCGAGTTCCAGTAATGTTGATCATTTAGTCGGCGTCAGGGACATTTTGGATTTCAGCGTTGATGAAACTTTTTTAGTTCAGGATAGTAATAAGGACAGTTATTCCATCTATTTTGATATAGAAAATAAAGTTTTTGAGATTGAGACTGATTATTCTTTTCTGGGTGAACTAGAAAGTTCTTTTTCTAGTTATTGGAGTTCTAGTTATCTGAATAATGGGTCTAGGATTGGCGACTCCCAATATGATCATTATATGTATGATACTAACTATAGTTGGAATAATTACATCAATAGTTGCATTGACCGTTATCTTCGGTCTCAAATCTGTATTGATAGTTCTATTTTTAGTGGTAGTAACTATTATAGCGAAAGTTACATTTATAGTTACATTTGTAGTGAAAGCGAAAATAGTAGTGAAAACGAGAGTACCTGTATAATAACTAGCACGAATGGTAGCGATTTGGTTATAAGAGAAAGTTCTAATGATCTCGATATAACTCAAAAATACAAGCATTTATGGGTTCAATGTGAAAATTGTTATGGATTAAATTATAAGAAATTTTTGAAGTCAAAAATGAATCTTTGTGAACAATGTGGATATCATTTGAAAATGAATAGTTCAGATAGAATTGAACTTTTGATTGACCCAGCGACTTGGGATCCTATGGATGAAGACATGGTATCTCTGGATACCATTGAATTTCATTCCGAAGAGGAACCTTATAAAGATCGTATTGATTCTTATCAAAGAAAGACAGGATTAACCGAGGCTGTTCAAACAGGCACAGGTCAACTAAACGGCATTCCCGTAGCAGTTGGGGTTATGGATTTTCAGTTTATGGGGGGTAGTATGGGATCCGTAGTAGGTGAGAAAATTACTCGTTTGATTGAGTATGCTACCAATCAATTTTTACCTCTTATTTTAGTGTGTGCTTCCGGAGGAGCACGAATGCAAGAAGGAAGTTTGAGCTTGATGCAAATGGCTAAAATATCTTCTGCTTTATATGATTATCAATCGAATAAAAAGTTATTTTATGTGTCAATCCTTACGTCTCCTACAACTGGTGGGGTGACAGCTAGTTTTGGGATGTTGGGAGATATCATTATTGCTGAACCTAACGCCTATATTGCATTTGCCGGTAAAAGAGTAATTGAACAAACATTGAATAAGACAGTACCTGAAGGTTCACAATCGGCTGAATTTTTATTCCATAAGGGCTTATTCGATTCAATCGTACCACGTAATCTTTTAAAAGGCGTTTTGAATGAGTTACTTCAGCTCCATGATTTCTTTCCTTTGAATCCTAAATCAAGTAGAGCCTTAACTTAATTAAAGTTAATTAAATTGAAATTAGTTAATTTTTTTTCTGGCGAGCGGGTATTTTTTTATTGTAATAAAAGGAAAAACACCACGAATGCATTCTTATGTGACATAAGAGTAAATTGTAGTAAAGAATCATCCAGATAATTTTTTGGCCGATATTCACTCTTTTTTCTTGTTGATAGAAAAAAGAGTGAATTCTTTTTTCCGTGAAAAAAAAGTTCGGCAAGGTAAAATGGTAAATAATAAAAAATAAAACGAATTTCATCTTTTTTTCTTACTTCTGCATACAAAAATAGAAAAAAGTAGAGTCTCATATATATATGTCTCATATATATATCGCGATCGCGAGAATCCCCTCTTTTTGGTAAAAACAAAAAATCCCAATTTTTTGATCGGATTAGAAATTGTAACGAAGTGTTCGGGAATTTATAAGCAGAAAAACTTGTTATTTTTTATTTTAGTAAAATAAAAAAAAAAAAATAAAGTTATAAGACAAGAAAAAAAAAGATAATATAAAGAAGAATAAAAAATAGGTGGATTATCATATATATTTCATGTAGAAATACAAAAAAGTCACTTAATTAGTTCAATATTCTTTGGACTTTTTTGTATTAGAATTATATATGTTCATTTCGATATAATTTTATTATATACAAATCTTAGTGATTCTAAAATTAGCTTTGGAATAATTACTAATAAACTAATTACTATTACCAATAATTAAAATAATTACTAAATAATTCGATTAGTAATATAAGAATTACTACTAGTAATATAGTAATATTAATATAGTAATATAAGAATTATTAAGATATAATAATTAATTAATAAGATAAGAATTAATACGAAATGAAATAACAGAAAGAATTAATATTAATATAAATTTAATATTAATTTAATATTAATTTTAATATTAATAAAGAATAATAAAAATAGAAATATAATAATAAAATAATAATATAGAATATTAAAATCTAATAGTAGAACTACAAAATAGAAATTTAATAGAATATTTTAGAATATTTCGAAATATTTAATTTAATTAATATTTATTTAATAATTAATGTTTAATTTCATTTTAAGAGAATTGCTTATTTAATTATTTAAATTATTTAATAGAATAGTTAATATTAATAGAAAACTCTCTACTCATATCGAAATATATATAGAATAATATAAAAATACAAAAATATGTAGAATTAGAATATATTATTAAAAAATTAATAAAAAAGTTTAATAATAAATAATATAAACTAATAATCTATTTAATAATAATAAATAATAATATTCAAAAATTTCTCTTCAAAATAATAGAACAAAATACTAGAATATAGAAATATTCGAATAGAAATGAAACAAAAATATAAAATATAGAAATAGGATAATTAATAAATTTAATAAATATCGAATATTAGAATATGTTAATAGAAATTAAATATAGATATAGAATAATATATAATTAAGAATTATAGAATATTCTAATATAAAAAATAATATTAAATTCGATTCTAATTATTAGAATATAAATATTCTAATCTAAATATAATAATATAAAAATGAAATAAAAATTCCAATTTAAAGATAGAACAAAAAAAAATATTAGAAGAAAAAATAAACAGGTACAAATATTAAATTGAGGTGCCCATTCTATGACAATTCTCAACAACTTACCCTCCATTTTTGTCCCTTTAGTGGGCTTAGTATTTCCGGCAATTGCAATGGCTTCATTATCTCTTCATGTTCAAAAAAACAAGATTTTTTAGATCCGATTAGGTACGATGGAAGTAGATTTCATTTATTTATTTTTCAAGGCCTAGACTTAGATCCTAATACGGATATCTAGTTAGTCTAATATGATATAATCTAATACGATATAACATGTTATATATGTGTAGATAGGAGATCATAGGATGAGGCTACTTTATTTGTTAATCTAATGAATTCGATGAATTCCTCCTAAAGATTCACATCAAAATAGTGCGAGTTGATGGAAATTACTTCGGAAACAGAAAAAAAAAAAAAAACAGAAAGTCAAATCAAATGGGCTAGTCTCCCACTTCCAAAAAAAAGCAACTGGATCTAGTATGAGTTGGCGATCAGAACATATATGGATAGAACTTATAGTGGGGTCTCGAAAAATAAGTAATTTCTGCTGGGCTTTTATACTTTTTTTAGGTTCATTGGGTTTTTTATTGGTTGGAATTTCCAGTTATCTTGGAAAAAGTTTCATATCTTTATTTTCCTCTCAGCAAATACTTTTTTTTCCACAAGGGATCGTGATGTCTTTCTATGGGATCGCTGGTCTATTTATTAGTTGTTATTTGTGGTGCACAATTTTGTGGAATGTGGGTGGGGGTTATGATCGATTCGATAGAAAAGAAGGAATAGTATGTATTTTTCGCTGGGGATTTCCTGGAAAAAATCGTCGCATCTTACTCCGATTCCTTATGAAAGATATTCAGTCTATTAGAATAGAAGTTAAAGAGGGTATTTACGCTCGGCGTATCCCTTATATGGAAATAAGAGGCCGAGGGACTGTTCCTTTGACTCGTACTGATGATAATTTTACTCCACGAGAAATTGAGCACAAAGTAGCGGAATTGGCCTATTTTTTGCGTGTACCAATTGAAGTATTTTAAAATGAGTTGAAGAATGAGCATTTTCGTAGCAGGAGTGAAAAAATCCAAGAGTCTTCTTTTTTTATAGCAAAACTTATATAGCATAACTTAACTGGAATTTCTTCACAATATTGATGAACTGATGAACTAAAGAATACGTATTATATATACGTATCCGGAACAATTCCAATTAGAAAATCAAACTTTTTAATCTACAAATTTTGTTATGCGTATGTAAATTCACTAAATCCAATAACAAAACAAGTAAGAAATAAAAATAATAGACCCATCTCATAGATCAAAACAAAGCATTTCGGAATAAAATAGAAAGAAATTCTCTTTTTATGTTCAATATTTGAAATTGATAGGTTACGTATCGGTAGATTCTATCTTGGAAATTATCTCTACTTTTTTTTGTCATGTGTCAGTCGAGGTTTCTTTTTATCTTTTTTTTTGTCTTCCTTAACCTTAATGTAATGAGCAAAGGACTGGACCATTTAGAATGCTAATCTTTCTGTCTTATTTTGCTTTTGCCACTCATTTTTTATTATCACATCACAATATTCTTCATAAATCTTTCTTAATTATTCCTGTGGGATATGGGGAAATTGGCCATTTTTTTTTTTTTCGAAATATTTGTTTTGTTGATAGAACGTAATTCTTTTATCTCTAAATCCGAATTTGGAGTCGCTCTTGGGGACATTTATGTAAAGGGGGGAATTGCTTCGAAATTGAGCAATTGAGATATCTAAAAAGAATATTTTTTTCTTCATTTGTGTACTCTTTTTATTTTAGGCTATTTTTTTTGTATTCTTTCATCTTTCAAAATTCAAGGACTAACCACTGGCTTACAAATAAAAACAGCGAATAGATTCATAAGTTCGAAGCCTTGGAAGAGAACTTATACTTGATAGAAATATTAGATCATATAGAATCGAGAAAGGAGGTGCGTTCATTAAAAATTCACATACGAAAAATGGAAAAAAAAAACACACATTTATTACCCTTCTATATCTTATATATATAGGTTTTTTTCCCTGGTGGATCTCTTTTTTATTTAAAAAAAGTTTTGAATCTTGGGTTATTAGTTGGTGGAATACTAGTAAATTTGAAATTTTTTTAAATGATATCCAAGAAAATTTTTTTCTAGAAAAATTCATAGAATTCGAGGAGCTCGCTCGCTTGGACGAAATGATAAAAGAATATCCGGAAATACATCTACAAAAGTTTCCTATCGGAATCCAGAAACAAACGATCCAATTGATCAAGATACATAATGAGGATCGTATCAATACGATTTTGCACTTCTCGACAAATATAATCTCTTTCGTTATTGTAAGTGGTTATTCTATTCTAAGTAATGAAGAACTTTTTTTTATTAATTCTTGGGTTCAAGAATTCCTATATAACTTAAGTGACACAATAAAAGCTTTTTCCATTCTTTTATTAACCGATTTATGTATAGGATTCCATTCACCCCACGGTTGGGAACTAATGATTGGTTCTGTTTATAAAGATTTTGGATTTGCTCATAACGATCAAATTATATCTGGCCTTGTTTCCACTTTTCCAGTCATTATCGATACAATTTTGAAATATTGGATTTTCCGTTATTTAAATCGTGTATCTCCGTCACTTGTAGTGATTTATCATTCAATGAATGACTGAAAAATGATCCAAAAATCTCATTAGAATCTTTGTTATTTTGTACACATAAGCAAAATATTCAAAATCTTACTCAAAATATTCAAAATCTTACTTTAAAAAATATTTAAAATCTTACTTTATTGTATCTTTCTTTATATTATTTTTTCTTTACTGTAATATAATATTATTATTTATTTTTTTCTCTTTCTTTTTATATTGAATTTATTTTTTTTTCTATACATCACATCCAAGGGATTCTCTTCCTATATCTTATATTTTAGTAAAAATTTTTCAGTAACTACCAGTATCGTGGATAGGGACCTATACGAGCGACCTACCTAATTTTATTGTAGAAATTTTCAGGATCAATGATTGGACCATGCAAACTCGAAAAACCTTTTCTTGGATAAAGGAAGAGATTACTTATTCCATTTCCGTATCACTTATCATATGTATAATAACTTGGGCATCCATTTCAAATGCATATCCGATTTTTGCACAGCAGGGTTATGAAAACCCACGCGAAGCAACTGGCCGTATTGTATGTGCCAATTGTCATTTAGCTAATAAACCGGTAGATATTGAGGTTCCACAAGCGGTACTTCCTGATACTGTATTTGAAGCAGTTGTTCGAATTCCTTATGATATGCAACTGAAACAAGTTCTTGCTAATGGAAAAAAGGGGGCTTTGAATGTGGGGGCTGTTCTTATTTTACCTGATGGGTTTGAATTAGCCCCGCCCAATCGTATTTCGCCAGAGATGAAAGAAAAGATAGGAAATCTGTCGTTTCAGAGTTATCGCTCCACTAAAAAAAATATTCTTGTGATAGGTCCTGTTCCAGGTCAGAAATATAGTGAAATTACCTTTCCAATTCTTTCTCCGGACCCCTCCACTAAGAAAGATGTTCACTTTTTAAAATATCCCATATATGTAGGCGGAAACAGAGGAAGGGGTCAGATTTATCCCGACGGGAGCAAGAGTAACAATACGGTTTATAATGCTACAGCCGCAGGTATAGTAAGCAAAATAATACGAAAAGAAAAAGGGGGGTACGAAATAATCATAACAGATACGTCAGAGGGACGTCAAGTGATTGATATTATACCTCCAGGACCGGAACTTCTTGTTTCAGAAGGCGAATCCATCAAAGTTGATCAACCATTAACAAGTAATCCTAATGTAGGTGGATTTGGTCAGGGGGATGCGGAAATAGTACTTCAGGCCCCATTACGTGTCCAAGGCCTTTTGTTCTTCTTGGCATCCGTTATTTTAGCACAAATCTTTTTGGTTCTTAAAAAGAAACAGTTTGAGAAGGTTCAATTGTCCGAAATGAATTTTTAGATCTGTAAATTTATCAATATCAAGTTCTTAAAAAGAACAAAAT